AATAATAGGGACTATCATATCGAATTTCTTAATACCAGTATCTATCATAAATGAATTCTCTATCATTCGAACCCTTACCACCGAAAGATTTAGTCGTATGCCTGAAAGATAGCCCGGAAAATAGAAGAAATGATTGGATAATTCATTTATACGGATCCTGCTCGGTTGAGACCACAAGTGAAAATGAAATTGCCAGAAATTAACAAGGTGATATTTCCATTTCTTCATCAGAAGATGAGTACCTTTTGAAGCCATAATGGATTTTCCTTGATACCTGGCATAATGCATGAAAGGATCTTTGAACAAGCATAAGGTCTTTTGCAAATCATTATGAAGCACTACTAGAAGATGTTCTGTTTTTCCATAGAAATTTGTTCGCTCAAGAAAGGCTCCAGAAGAGATCGATCGTAAATGAGAAGATTGTTTATGGAGGAAAACTAAGATGGATTCGTATTCATATACATATGAATTATATAGGAACAAGCAAAATCTGGGATTCTCTTTTGAAAAAAGAGAAATGGTTTTTTTTGGAGTAATGAGACTATTCCAACTATGATGCCCATGGAGAAAGAATCGTAATAAATGCAAAGAAGGAGCGTCAGGTATCCAGCGGCGAAGGTTTTGAACCAAGATTTCCCGATGGACGGGGTGGGGTATTAGTATATTTGACACATGATTTAAATGTGATAACTTATCCTCTAAAAATGGAAATATTGAATGAATAGATCGTAAATTATGAGATTTAGCTATTTGTTCTAAGGAAGATACTAATCTCATCGAGAGTGGAATTTCTACAATTCCCGCAAAAACCTCGGATATCGTTTGAGAATAAAAACTCCCGTTGTGCCCAACGAATCTATTTTGCTTAGAACCATTAAAAAAAATCAAAAAAAGATTCTGTTGATGCATTCGAATAATTAAACGTTTCACAATTAGTAAACTGGGTTTATTGTCATAACCTAAATTTTCCCTGGGTTCGTAAAGAACCGAACCATTTAAACCATGATCGTGAGAAAGTGCGTAGATCGACTCCTGAAACAGAAGCGGATATAGGAAACGTTGTTGGCAAGATCTATCTATTTCTAAATAGCCTTGTAATTCCTCCATTTGAAATTCGACTTGAACCACAGGCAGGGGGGATTTCTTGGGTTATCAAATGATACATAGTGCGATATGGTCGGAACAAAGTAAAAGTCTATAGTAAGACTAGATGCCCCGGAGACGGGGAGGCTAATCAACGGATGCTCTCTTTTTCCATCCAATTCTTCGTGTTTGTTATAGTTACAAAAGATGGTTATAAATCCTTTATTTTTGCAACCCAATCGCTCTTCTGACTTTGGAAGGCATTTTTTTATCAGTACACCGTTTCTTCTACACATTCGTCTCCAATCCAGTAACTAATAGTTAATAGTTAGGATTCATTAAAAAAAGGAATCGATGATCCACTCACAGGAGAACCCTTTCCCACACCGGGCACTAATATATTTTTAACGTCTAATTAGATCGGGTAATCATTCGAATTAAGAATCGAACAGAAGCTCGTTGCTTTGAGTTTCCCTATAATTGGAGCCATATGGCTCTATCCATTTATTCACTCGACCCAACTGTGAATTCATTTTGTCCCGTTCAAAGAATCAAAACAAAATTTTGTACTGATCCAGTAAGGATGAAATATTCTCAGAGTTATCTATTGATACGACATGCTGTTTTTTCCATTCATTCCCTTTCAGGATCAGTCGTGGTCTTACAAACTCTACCAATGGTATGGACGAATCTGTTGCTTCATCCAAATGTGTAAAAGATCATAGCCGCACTTAAAAGCCGAGTACTCTACCGTTGAGTTAGCAACCCGGATAAATTGAAATATAAATATAAATGTGTGTAGATATGATCGGAATAAAATAATAAAGAGATTGGATTGCTCCACCCAATCAAAACATTGAACTAGCAGCAAGTGTAAAAGAAAGGTCTGATGATCGATTATGAACATCAAAATGAACAGATCTGATGAAAATACAGCGGATTCCCAGACAAGTATCGATAGATGTAAAAATGGATAAAAGGTTAGTGTGGTCTATCCATTTTTTATTAATATTTTTTATTAATTAATTTATTAATTAAGAAGATACTTCTTGTGTCACAGCGGGTCCAGCCAACCGATCATTTAAGTGAAGTACTTATGGGACCGAGATAAATCGATCTATTTATCTACGATCAAATTATATTTGATCGATAAACTATTGTCAATATGAATTGAATGCTAGGAAAACCAATAAATAAAAAAAAAAAAAAGAAAAATAAGGCGTTGTGTTGGATTAGCACTACATAGATAAGAAATGAAGTGTCGATGGAGCAATAAAATAAAGGAAGAAAGAAGAAGGAAAAAAAGATCTCGGGTTTATTCACTCGAGGTGCAATAAGCAAGATTGACCCCTTGTTTTTGTTTGTTGGTTGAGTCCCAACAAAAACCAGCTGATTGATGGTAATCCCACAATTTCATAGATCCAGTTATTTCATCTCTTCACTTGATCCTTTTTCTTTCTATCAGTCTCATATAAGGATAAAGAATCTCTTGATATGAGACCATATAGGAGCTATAGTGAATAGGGAGCAAGAAAAAAGGGAATGTTGGAGAAATAATTACACAAAGGTGGATCCTGGTCGCCCTTTTGATTTAATTAATTTCATTTCGTTTGATTAACTCGAAGTTCCTTAAATACCTCCGCCTTCTTTAAAATATCATGAACAGTTCCTGTAGGTTGAGCTCCTTTTTCAAGGAAATATAGAATAGCAGGAACATTTGAATAAGTTTGATTCTTTATCGGATCGTAAAAACCCACTTTACAAAGACCTCTTCCTTCTCTTCGGGATCTAACATCAATTGCAACGATTCGATAGATGGCTCATTGGGATAGATCAACAATACCCCCCCCAGAAACGTATAGGAGGTTTTCTCCTCGTACGGCTCGAGAAAGAATGATTCAAATTTCTGTTCTGTATATGGATAGATGCAAAAAGGAATCCATGATTTGAGTCGTCTTTTTTCGTTCTTCCTTGCTAAAAAAAAGAAATATCATTCGTACTCATCACTCAAGTTGGGTAATTCTTAAAGAACTCAAAGGGAAATCCTTTGACATTTATTGAGCCGTCTCTAACCTCTTTTGTTTGTCTCATCTAGAATAGATTTTGATTCCTCATTCTGATCCAGTTATTGAGACAATTGAAAATTGTGTTTCCTTGTTCTGGGATCCCTTATCTTTGCTTTGAATCATTGGGTTTAGACATTACTTCGGTGATCCTTAATCGTTTCAAAATGGTAGCAACAGACCTTTTGGTATTTCTTTACGTCGAAGAATCATACGAACGGTTGATTCCCCTGTGATACACTTTTGATCGAAATAGTTTTACTAATTGCGACAAATTCAAAATTTTACTTTTTGATTTGAAACTTGTTCGAATTGGACCCTTTCTATATCGAAGATATACTTACGAAGTCGTTCCAACTTATTGATTGACACTAACCCTAGACCCTGCCCCCTGATAAATGAATCAATACTTTCTGCTCGAGCTCCATCATGTACTATTTACAACCCAAAACAAAATAAATTGAGGTCCTCGTGGAACAGAACAAAAGATGTCGAGCCAAGAGCATTTTCATTCATATAGAAAATGGTGGATGTAAGAATCCACATCCGATCATGTCGTTCAAGTCGCACGTTGCTTTCTACCACATCGTTTCAAACGAAGTTTTACCATAACATTCCTCTAATTCGGAACCGGTATGGAATTGATTCAATATGGAATCATGAATAGTCATTGGTTCAATCAGTACATAGCATTCCATACTTTTTATATATGGAAGGATGGGTAACGTATCTACCTGGAGAAGTCTCAGCAAGGGTCCAATTCTGCCCTATATTGGATCGTAGAAATGAAACACATTTCCATTTATAAGAAACACGAATAAACGAGTGTCTTAACACTTCTTTACATCTTCAAAAGAAGATTGTTCGGGACGATCAGTCATGAATGAAGAATCCAATTCCAATCCAATGAAGGGTCCAATTCTTTCTCGAACGACTAAACTAAAGAAGGGTCTTTGATTAGATTCCCAATACCGGAACAGAATGAATCATTAACCAAAAAAAAGCTATTCCAACGACCCGAAATGGCAGGAAGCAACTCGATAGAATAGATTCACCAACCTCATACTTCTGTGAGTCCCAAGGACTCATAAGGATTCATTATAATAGAAATGGTTTCACATAAACAAAAGAATCTCCTACTTCGGATCATTACGGGAAATGAGTTTCCCCGTAAAGGCTTAATTGAAAGGCTTAATCGGCTCTCTGAATCAATCAACAAGTCTGCGCAATCACAACGAAGTCGCTTAGCTAACAACTTTGAGTAGATATCTCACTGATTAAAGAGATGAGAATCCAATTCTCATAAGAGAAATCTACGTTTCTTTTCCGATTGAATCATCAATGGTTTAAATAGGTGGATCCAGAAACAAATCAAATTCGTTTGTTTTTATATAGAAAAGGACACATCCAAGGTAAGATGAAGGTCTTTATTCTTTCATCTGATTGAAAAAATAAGAATCGGAGTAGTAGGATCTGCCCACACCCATCGGGTACACCGAACGGATGTCACCAGGGGGAGTCGTGAATATTGTAGATATTTGTAGATATTTAAGGCATCCCAGAGGTTTTTCACCGAACCCAAAACACTGTTCTCACTGAAATGGAATAATAACAATACAACAGGCATGGTTAAGTTTCTACATATTGTGATTTGCTTCAGAAATCATTCCATAAATTCAAAAAAGTTAAGTGAATGGAATATATGACTCTCGTCCACAATCGATACATTGATTTACAATTATTCATTGGAGCCAAATGCAAAATCAAAACAATTGGGTGCAAAGAAAATATGTCTGTTCTGTATTGAACTTTATTGTTTGTTGATAAGATCCAGACAGACACGGATATTGAAATTGAGACGTTCCATTACCGATCAGCTCATATCTACACGAATGAAATTCGATGGGGATCATGAATTATACCCAATCAATCAACAAAAGGATCTTCTTACAATACAAGATCCTATACAAAATAGCATAAGCATAAACAAATTGGTCCAGCTCAACTCGTTGTTACTATTTTGGTTTGGTTTTGCACCAATTTTAGGAGCCTTATTCCCAGTGATAGAATTGGTACCAAGAACTCCCCTCTTTTTTAAATCCACATACTACAATTCAATTAGTAATTGAATTGTAGTATGTGGATTTACTTTACGTTTACGAAATATAAATATAAAGACCTTTCTTTCACACTTCGACCCAAAATGCATCATGTAGGAATCCAAATTTCATTGATCTGGGGATGCAAATTTCTCTAAGTACCGAATAAACTTCAATATGAGCGGGGCGGGCATACCTTGAATGGCCCCATTTTTGAATTAAACTATTGATTCAAGTTCCCATCCTACCTAGATCAAAAAAATCACTTTTTTCTATTTCCATATGCGTGTCATTGACACTAGAATCTGTTTGTGATAGACGGAACGGGAAGCGGGGGTATGATTCAGAGAAAAATCATTCGAATTAGCAATCAAAAATCCAGATTGGATCACGTTGTATTCAACACGCAACTCTGAAACAAAATATTGTTAAAGAGAACAATCTTTGTTCTGATAGAATCGGCCTGGGACGGAAGGATTCGAACCTCCGAGTAACAGGACCAAAACCTGCTGCCTTACCACTTGGCCACGCCCCAGTTAGATTTTGATTCGACATTAATAAACACTAATATCGGTATTGTTTGTTCGTCAATTCCAACCCAGATATCTATGGAATGGGCTGTTCCTGGGATTCTGCGCGTGTAGAAGTGGAATCAAAACGAATTCATTGATCATTACGTATAATTCAATTATGATATTGTATCAAAGTATAATTCCTTCTATTCTAATCTGACAATTGAAGGATCTTTGATTTTGATTAGGGGAGTTAAAAAAAAGGTTTTGGCCCACCTTCTTCACTTTTTCCCCTTATATCAATAACTCAATAAAACTGAAATTATCTTCAAGAGCGAAATGTTTGTTATGCCTAATATCTTTAGTTTGATCTGTATCTGTCTTAATTCTGCCCTTCATTCGAGTAGTTTTTTCTTCGCCAAATTGCCCGAGGCTTATGCTTTTTTCAATCCAATCATAGATGTTATGCCAGTCATACCTGTGTTCTTTTTTCTCTTAGCCCTTGTTTGGCAAGCTGCTGCGAGTTTTCGATGAGATCTTTAATACTGCCCTAGAAACATTCATGATTTATTCGATAAAAACAAAAAAGATTCTAACAATTGATAACATGGAATAAGTCTTAACGAACCCTAGATTCCAACATTGAAATTCTTGGATAACCACGACGAATCTGTATCATCTCATTTCCTCATTTTGACCCTCCATCAAGCAAAGACGGTATTCCGGTCCCCCACAATTAGGTATTGTGGGTATGACGAGAAATTTTTTTTAAGAAAGGAATCAGAATCTTATTACAAATGAATTCCCCCCAATTCCTTTCTTGTCTAGAAACCACTCCATTTCCTGGTTTCCAAAAGGGATATGTGGTACAAAAATGAATAATCTATTCCCCTTTTCTCCCCAAAATGATCTTGGAGATTGTGTAATGCTTACTCTCAAACTCTTCGTTTACACAGTAGTGATATTCTTTGTTTCTCTCTTCATCTTTGGATTCCTATCTAATGACCCAGGACGTAATCCTGGGCGTGAAGAATAAAAAAATAAGAAGTTTTTTTTATCACTTTTCTTTGCTTAGTTTCTGAATTTTCTTATGATTTTCTGTATTCCATACACTTATCAATGATAAAAAAAAAACAGGCTCGGGATTTGATTTTTTCGAATTAGAAAAAGAAATCTCAAGCGAGCGGAGGGAGCGGAGAGAGAGGGATTCGAACCCTCGGTACGAATAACTCGTACAACGGATTAGCAATCCGACGCTTTAGTCCACTCAGCCATCTCTCCAAATTGCAAAAGGAGAATTCATATGTAACTTATAACGTATCAAGTAAAGATTGATAAAAATCTTTCTTTCTCTTTCTTTATTATATAGGTATATAAGGTATATACGAATTGTATCAGAAATCCCATTTATATAATGATTCGAAAGATCCATCTCCAATAGAAAGGATCCCTCTTTTCTTTCGTCCGAAAGGTTCTTTTGTTCCCCCGGCCTGGCCAGTACCTAGCCAGGCCATTCCTTCTTTTTTGTTCCAATGAATCATAGATCCAAAAATTGACCCGATTCGAAAACAAAAATACTTGTTATTTAAACGAACCTTCTGCTTTCTCTTCTCCTATTTCGTCAAGACCCCGGGGGGGCACATCCACACTGCCATTTTCATGATTCCGATCCTATCTTGATCACGTCTCATCCCCTTGTTCGACAATTCGACAAATGGTCCATTCCTATACAATAATCACATT